GGTAACAATTTTATTAGGAACACTTTTTTCAAATAAATTTAATAAATTCAAATTTTGTAAATCTGAATAAACAGGTTTGTAAAAAAAAGACGCTATAAATATTCCAAAAAAGGTTAGAATCACTGAAAAAGTTGCGTTTGTCAAAAATTCATACCAATCCACAAAATTTTTTTCATTTTTATGTAAAAGGTCTATAAACGGAATTAACAATTTTGATAATATATCCCAATCTATTCCGTTTTGGCTGAAAGAAATTCCTATGGCCCCAACGAATAAAGTAAAGAGGACTAAAATAAGCATAGAAAATTGCATAGTATTGTCCGATTCATGCGGATATAAACAAGTCGTTTTTTTAGTACCTAAATGGGTAATATCAAAAAAAAGACGTGTTATGTTTTTAACATTTGGATTAATTCGATGTGGATATGTCTTCCGGATAAAAAAAGAAGTCATTTCATTATTATTCATTCTTAATAGAGCTAATAAAAAATTTTTATTTTTTAATTTATGTTTTACTTCTTTTTTCCCCCATAAAGATATTGAATAGAATGAACTATTTTTTTTTCCATTGAAATTTAGAAAATGAACGTTTAAATATCCTTCAAAAACAAGTAAATAGATCCGAAACATATAAAATGCGGTTAATCCTGCTGTGGAATAAGCTATTATTGCGAAAATTGGTGAATACAACCAACTATCATTAAGAATCTCATCCTTAGACCAAAAACAGGCAAAAGGTGGAATACCACAAAGAGAAAGTGTACCCACTAAAAAAGCAGTTTTTGTAATTGGTACATGTTTTGTTAAACCACCCATAAGAACCATATTTTGACTTTTAGCTGGAGAATATCCGACAACAGCTTCCATTGAATGAATAATGGATCCAGATCCTAAAAACAACAATGCTTTTGAATAAGCATGAGTAATCAAATGAAATAAAGCGGCTCGATAGGATCCCATACCTAAAGCTAACATCATATAACCCAATTGAGACATTGTGGAATAGGCCAAATTTTTCTTAATATCTTTTTGAGCAATAGCTAAAGTAGCTCCTAATACTACTGTTATTATACCTATAAAAGCTATTCCATTCATTATTGCGGGTAGAACTATGAAAAGAGGAAGAAGCCGAGCTACAAGAAAAATTCCCGCCGCTACCATAGTAGCAGCATGTATAAGGGCGGAAATAGGAGTAGGTCCTTCCATAGCATCAGGTAGCCACACATGAAGAGGAAATTGGGCGGATTTAGCGACTGAGCCGCAAAATAGCAAGAGGGTAAACAAAGTAACAAAAAAAACATTAATCTCATTTTTATAAATCAAGTTATTTATTATTTGAAACAAATCCCTAAATTCCAAACTACCGGTTATCCAATAAAGACCTAAAATTCCCAATAATAAACCAAAATCCCCTACACGATTAGTTACAAATGCTTTTTGACAAGCATTTGCCGCAATAGGACGTGTGAACCAAAAGCCTATTAATAAATAAGAACACATTCCAACCAATTCCCAAAAAACATAAATTTGTATCAAATTCGAACTAGTAACTAATCCCAGCATTGAAATATTAAAAAGAATCATATAAGCAAAAAATCTCAAATATCCTTGATCGTGAGACATATAATTATCACTATAAATAAGAACCAGAATGCCAACAGTAGTAATTAATATTGACATAATAGACGTAAGTGAATCGACCAAGTACCCAAACTCTAAAGAAAGATCATTATTTATGGTCCAAGACCATACATATTGATAAATAGAACTATTATTGACTTGATGAATAGACAGATCAACCGAAAAAATCATAACTAGAATTAACAATAAAATACTAGGAAAAGCCCACACACGACGCAGATTTTTGGTTGCCGTCGGAAAAAGTAGAAGTCCCACTCCTATTAACATAGGGACTGGAAATGGAATAAAAGGTATAATCCATGAATATTGATATGTATATTCCATACAATAAACAAAAAAATTCTGATTCTAATGAATTTGGTTTCTTATTCGTTGGTTTTTTATCTCTTTTGTAAAGAAGGGGTTCGGTTAATAAAATAAAAAAAATAAACATAGAATTTAAATAGAATGATCTATTATTAATTATTTTGAATCTTTGTAAAATATTTGGAATATTACAAAGTATAAACTCAAAATGGAGCGATAACTAAATTCCTAGTGAAAAATAAATTTTTTTAATTCGAATTTTATGTATAGAGTTGGGATAAAATAAAATAATTAATTACACCAAAACTAAGAACATTTTTTTATTTTGATATGAATGATGAATTAAAAAAATTCATATGACATGACTCAATAATAATTTTTTTTTTCAAAAAAAAAACCATTGGTTCTTTTTTTCTTTTTTAACTAATTTCGTTTAGTATTTTTTAGTATTTTCTATTACAATAAAAAATATCGATGTTTGGAAAAATTTATAAAAAGGGTTATAATATTCAATGTTTTACTTTTAATAGGAAACATAAAATGGGAATTAAGATAGATAAGATATATGGCTAATTAAAGAGAAATTCCTTTTCATTTACGAAAAAAATGTCTTTCACATAGAACTATATAACAATGAAAAACTATACTAATTATATGGCAGTTCCAAAAAAGCGCACTTCTATATCAAAAAAACTTATTCGGAACACTTTATGGAAAAAGAAAGGATATTGGACAACATTGAAAGCTTTTTCATTAGCGCAATCTATTTTTACGGGGAATTCGAAAAGCTTTTTTTGTAACAAATACAAACGTTAGAATAATTTCAATTAACTGGATTCAATGAATATTCTTTTCTTTAAATAAAAAAAGACTAATATAAATTTAATATCTAATATAGTATTAATTTAAGTTATAGTATTAATTTACGATATTTACATTATATATATTCTAATAAAAAATATAGATTCTAATAAAAAAATCCTTTGAATTTAGTGTTCCATTTTTGATATAGAAGTGCGCTTTTTTTATTTTCTACTGAAAAAAAAAAAAAATACATTTCTTTATATTCAGAAAATGAAATAAATAAAAAAAAAAAGAGTCATTTAACATAAACAGAATAATTGGATTATAATTATTTATTTAGAATATAATTTTTTTTTATATTTATAAGACTTCAGAATAAAAAAATATATTTAGAATAAGAATATAGAATAATAAGAAAAGTATTAAAATATATATTTCTAATAGATTTTCTAATAAAATTCTTTATTTAATGTTTAGTAAACGAATATTGTACTTTAATTGATTCTTTGAATCTCGACAATTGACTAAAAATTAATTATTATGATTTTGAGTAAGCCGCTATGGTGAAATTGGTAGACACGCTGCTCTTAGGAAGCAGTGCTAGAGCATCTCGGTTCGAGTCCGAGTAGCGGCATGACATCTTATCTTTTTTTAAAATAGGTCCTATAATGAACTCAATTCTTATTTCTATTCCTAGTATTTAGATTTTCTCATTATATATGATGGTATTTTCAACTTTAGAGCATATATTAACTCATATATCGTTTTCGGTCGTATCCATTTTAATTTCAATTCATTTGATAACTTTATTATTAGTCAATGAAATCATAGGATTATATGATTCGTACAAAAAAGGCATGATAATAACCTTTTTTTGTATAACAGGATTGTTAGTTACTCGTTGGGCTTTTTCGGGCCATTTACCGTTTAGTGATTTATATGAGTCATTAATATTTCTTTCATGGACTTTTTCCATTTTTTATATGGTTCTTTGCTTCAAAAAACATAAAAACTACTATTTAAATACAATAATCGCACCAAGTGTTATTTTTACCCAAGTCTTTGCTACTTCGGGTCTTTTAAGAAAAATGAACGAATCCATAATATTAGTACCTGCTTTACAGTCCTATTGGTTAATGATGCACGTAAGTATGATGATATTTGGTTATGCAACTCTTTTATGTGGATCATTATTAGCAGTGGCTATTTTAGTCATTACATTCCAAGAACTCCTTGGTAAAAGCAAGAATTTGTTTTTTTTAATAAATGAATCATTTTCTTTTGCCGAAATTAAATACATGAATATGAATGAAAAAAATAATGTTTTACAAAAAACTTCTTTTTCGTCTTATAGAAATTATTATAGATCTCAATTTATTCAACAATTGGATCGTTGGGGTTACCGTACTATTAGTCTAGGTTTTATCTTTTTAACGATAGGTATTATTTCAGGAGCAGTATGGGCTAACGAGGCATGGGGATCGTATTGGAATTGGGATCCAAAGGAAACTTGGGCTTTTATTACTTGGACTATATTCGCGATTTATTTACATACTAGAAAAAATCAAAAATTAGAATATAGAAACTCTTCAATAGTGGCTTCTATGGGTTTTTTTATAATTTGGGTATGTTATTTAGGGATAAATCTTTTAGGAATAGGACTACATAGTTATGGTTCATTTATATCTAATTGAATTAAAGTGAAGAAACAACTTTACAAATATAAATACAGAAAACAAAATAAAATAGAATAAATATATATATAATAACTAACAAAGAAAAATTCCAATAAATGATAGAGAACCCTTTAAATCAAGTAATGCGGTATTGATTCAAGGGGTTCTCACAAAGAACAAACATATTCCATTTTAATTCAAATTCATTTTTTTTAATACATAAATTAATACATAATTAATACAATACAAATATATATAGATATATATTTGTATTGTACATAGGATTTCTTTCTTCTTTTTAGAATTTTTTCATTTATTTGTGAAAACTATCTATAAAAAATTAGATAGAATAGCTTCAACCTTGTCAGTCGAAAATGAAAAAATAAAATCTGGATAAATACCAATACTTATAATGGGTATAAGGATAGAAATTGAAATAAATAATTCTCGTGGCCCCGAATCAAAAAAAAAAGAATTTGGTGTATTAAAAATCTTGTATCCATAGAACATTTGACGTAATATAGATAATGAATAAATAGGAGTTAATATCATTCCAATTGCTGTTACAAAAGTTATTAGTATTTTTGTGATTAAAAGATATTTTTGGCTGGTAATTATTCCTAATAAGACTATCAATTCTGCAACAAAACCACTCATGCCCGGCAATGCAAGAGAAGCCATCGATAAGATAGTGAAAACTGTGAATATTTTTGGCATTGGGATAGCCATTCCACCCATTTCGTCGAGATAAAGAAGACGTAGTCTATCATAACTAGTTCCCGCTAAGAAAAAAAGCGCAGCGCCAATAAATCCATGAGAGATTATTTGTAAAATAGCCCCGTTGAGACCTGTATCGCTTATAGAGCCAATTCCTAAAATTAAGAAACCCATATGAGATACCGAAGAATAAGCTATTCTTTTTTTTAAATTACGTTGACCAAGAGATGTTGAAGCTGCATAGATTATTTGAATTGAACCTAATAGCATTAACCAGGGACAAAATATAGAATGAGCGTGAGATAATAATTCCATATTGATTCGAACCAACCCATATGCTCCCATTTTTAATAATATTCCGGCTAAAAGCATACAAGTGCTATAATGTGCCTCTCCGTGGGTGTCAGGTAACCACGTATGTAAGGGTATAATAGGTGATTTGACAGCAAAAGCAATAAGAAATCCCATATAGAATATTATTTCTAGCGATATGGGATATGATTGATTAGTTAATAATTCAAAATTTAATGTTGGTTCATTCGAACTATATAAACCCATACCCAGAATTCCCAGTAATAAAAAAACAGAACTTCCCGCAGTGTACAAAATAAACTTTGTAGCTGAATACAAACGTTTTTTTCCACCCCACATGGATAAAAGTAGATAAACGGGAATTAATTCGAATTCCCACATGATGAAAAAAAGTAAAATGTCTCGAGAAGAAAATGTTCCTATTTGACCACTATACATTGCTAACATCAGGAAATAAAATAATTGGGATTCTCGAGTAACCGGCTGAGCCGCTAACGTAGCTAAAGTAGTAATGAATCCTGTCAATAAAATGGGTCCTATAGAGAGTCCATCTATTCCGAATCTCCAGTAAAAGTCAAAAAAATGGATCCATTTATAATTTTCTGTCAATTGAATTAGTGGATCATCCAATTCGAAATGATAACAAAATGCATAGGCTGTTAGAAGGAGATCCATTAAACATATACAAATAGTATACCACTTAAATACCTTATTTCCTTTATGAGGAAATAAGAAAATTAAGGAACCCCCCGCTATTGGCAAAACTACAATTATTGTTAACCAAGGAAAATAATTCGTGATAAAAATAAGATATACTTAGACTAGAAAACCCGCGCTCAAAATACATAAATCTTTTGTATTTTGAGCGCAGGTTTTTACCAGTAAAAAAAAAGTACTTGTGTGTGTGGTTCTTTTTGAAACGTATCAATAAGCTAGACCCATGCTTCGAGTTGTTTCATGCCATAAATAAACTCTAACACTTAAGAAATCCGTCGGACAGGCGGATTCACACCTCTTACAACCAACACAGTCCTCTGTTCTTGGGGCAGAAGCAATTTGTTTAGCTTTACATCCATCCCAAGGTATCATTTCTAAAACATCTGTGGGGCAGGCTCGGACACATTGAGTACATCCTATACATGTATCATAAATCTTTACTGAATGTGACATTGGATCGTAATCCTTGAACATCAAAAATTCACCATTTTCGATCTAGTAAAGTCGTAAACAAATTATAATTATATATAAATTATATATAGTACATATATATATATAGATTTATATATATTCCACCAGATGAATCAATGATTTATTAGAATTTTGCTAATCAAAATCTACTTATAGATTAATTAAAAATAACATAATAGAACCAAGATACTTTGATTTCTTATGTTTTGTTTTTGCAAACATGATCATAAGTTATATATCATATATGCCAATTTGAATTGATTAATAGTACACACACTATTATAAATTCTACTTTTTTATGAGTAATACTATTTATTCAACAAATTCGATTGATTGATACGAGTTGATTTTCTATTACGATAAATAGAGGAAACAATAGCCGGTCCGATAGCTGCTTCAGCGGCTGCAACAGCTATAACAAAAATTGAAAAAATATTTCCTTTTAATTGGCGACTATCAAAAAAATCAGAAAAGGTTACGAGATTTATATTAACTGCATTAAGTATAAGTTCAAGACACATAAGGGCTCTAACCATATTTCGACTTGTGATCAACCCATAGATACCTATAGAAAATAAATAAGCACTCAAAACAAGTGCATGCTCAAATATCATTGACCAACTCCTTATCCATTTTTATTCATTTCAATATGAACGAGAATTCAACGGATTTTATTCACTAAAGAATATAATAAGTCTACTATAAAAAGATAATATATTGACAATAAAAAACAATTTTCTACATAAATACTATTTTACGTTCCCATAGAATTCAACGAAAATAAATGTGATAAAATCGAACAAAATTTAATTTGGATTTATATTGTTAGTTCTAAAAATTTCTTATTGGCGAGCCACAACAATTGCACCTATCAAAGCAACTAAAAGAATTATTGAAATGAGTTCAAATGGAAGAAAAAAATCTGTTGATAAATGAATTCCAATTTGTTGACTAGTACTTATCAAATCTTGCTCTATAATCTGATTTGGTCTTGTAGTCCAAATAATTCCATGCCATGATGTATCTAGAATAGTAGTTATTAGTGAAACAAAAATACTTGTACAAACCATCAAAGTAATTACGTCCCCAACAGTCCAAAGATGAAAATCTTGGTAATATTCTGAACCATTCATGAACATCACAGCAAATATGATTAAAACATTTATAGCGCCCACGTAAATAAGTAGCTGTGATGCAGCTACAAAATGGGAGTTTGATAAAATATAGAATAAAGATATACAAACAAGAACCAGTCCCAAAGAAAAAGCAGAAAAAATGGGATTCGTAAATAATACTACTCCTAGACTTCCTAATATAAGACCTGATCCCAAAAAGACTAAAAGAAAATCATGTAACGGTTCAGGCAAATCCATTATATGTAAAATAAGAGATAAATAAATCGAATTTTCATGACCTTATTGATATGACCAGGAAAAAAATTATATATGAAATACTAAAATTCTCTCCGCATTGAATTTAACCAAATCCTAAGATAAGAAAAGATCCTAAGATAAAAAATGTGAATTGCTATAGGTACAGTTATTATTGAATCAATATCATTTCATTCTTTTCTTTATGTGAAAGAGTAATTTCAAACTAGAAAATTTAAATAAAAAAAATTAAAGAAGTATATGTATAATATATGATTTGATTTATATTCTATAATAAATAATCTATAATAAATAATTTTCGTTTTCAGAAGAATTTTATTTAATTATCAATAATTTATAATTTTATTTGAATCGTTCGAATTGTATAATCATCAATTACTGACACTGGTAAACGGCCCAAAGCAATTTGATTATAATTCAATTCGTGGCGATCATAAGTCGAAAGTTCATATTCTTCAGTCATTGATAAACAATTTGTTGGACAATACTCAATACAATTACCACAAAATATACAGATTCCGAAATCAATACTGTAATTAAGCAATCGTTTCTTTCGAATATCGGTTTCTAGTTTCCAATCAACAACAGGTAGATCTATGGGACATACACGAACACATACTTCACAAGCAATGCATTTATCAAATTCAAAATGTATTCGACCACGGAAACGTTCTGATGTGATTATTTTTTCATAAGGATATTGAATAGTTACAGGTAAACGATTTGCGTGAGATAAGGTAATCATGAAACCTTGACCAATGTACCTTGCAGCTCGGACTGTTTGTTGACCATAATTTATGAATCCAGTTACCATAAGGAACATATCGTGAATATCTCTGAATATTTTTTTCTTTCTCTTGTTTGATACAAGTTTTGAATTTTTAATATAGAAGGTCCATTTTTTATAGTGAAAACAGTTGAGACGAAGTTGTTAATAATAAATTACCAAGAGAAATCGGTAAAAGAAATTTCCACCCAAGATTTAATAATTGATCTATTCTTAGCCTAGGCAAAGTCCATCTTGTTGTGATAGAAACAAATAAAAATAAAAAAGTTTTAGCTAGGGTAATAAAGATACCAATTATCGTTACAAAAACCCCATATGCTTTATTTATTTCAAAAAATTCAGAAACGAATATGTACGGAATAGAGATATTTGAACCACCAAAGTAAAGAACTGTTACAAATAAGGAAGAAATTAATAGGTTTAAATAGGAAGCAATGTAAAATAAACCAAATTTGATACCCGAATATTCAGTTTGATAACCTGCTACTAATTCTTCTTCCGCTTCTGGTAAATCAAAAGGTAATCTTTCACATTCTGCTAGCGAAGATATTATAAAAACGATGAAACCCATAGGTTGACGCCACAAATTCCATCCCCAAAAACCATACTTTGATTGAGCATCAACTATATCAACTGTACTTAAACTGTTTGATAATCCTAGTCGGTGATAACATTACTGTTCCCATCTCTATTCCAGAACCGTACATGAGATTTTCATCTCATACGGCTCCTTTTTAAAGCCTTAAAAAAATCTACGGACCGAGCCATTTATTTATCGCTTGATATATTCCTAAGATATATAAGATTCAAGTTTATTGGACGGTTCTGAATTAGACCAATTGAATTCTGTCTGTCCTAATAAAAAAAATTTAATAAAGAAAAATACATTTTTTTTTATAAATAAATAAAAAATACAAAAGGTACTTCTGAATTGATCTCATCCCTTAGCAAATCCAAAATTCAATTTGTTGAGTAATAACTAAATTCTTCCATAAAATACTCTTTTAGAATTATCAATAACTCCCTAATCGTTTTCGATTACGAAAAAGAATTACATGTTCGTTTTCCAAATTATGACATGAATTCTATCTCCACAAATATGGATATAAGACAAAAAATAAAAAGGGGATCCCTTTTTTTTCGTTCTTAACCTATTCTTTTTTTATGTAAGTATGATAAAAAAGGGACTTAAGAAAAAAATAAAGGATTATTTCGTTTCGGATAGTCATTTATTTAATTAGTGGATAGAAGGATACTCTGGATCGGAATTATAGGGAGTACTGCTTTATTTTTTCTACCAACTTAAAGCCCCAATTAGTATTCTTTTTTCTATTATGCATAAATGTTCTTTTGGATATTTTTTAAAATATACGTTACTAATCCTTTGTGTATCTTGGTGTTTCTAACCATCCATTCATTTTTTTTAATCCCTTATTTATGTTAATTTATGTTAATATATTTAATATATATGGTAATATATATTAACATAAATTAACATAAATAAGTTGGTCTTTTGTACCCGCTTCAAGACAGGATGATTAATCAACCAACCTTGGGATAAACGACCACTTCTACTTAAAATTTAATTCATTTTTTTTCACTTAATTCTTATACATAGAAAATGAGACTCAATATTTTTACTGCAATTTTAAATCATCATACTTTCTATTAACTGTAAGTAATATAGTATTCATAAATTATATTCAATAGAAGCTGTTTTATTGCACTCATATAACTATCTGATTAAATTATTCAATCCGAATAAATAAATAATAAAAATAAATGGAATATATATATATTCCATTTATTAACCTACTTATACTATAAAGTACTATAAAGAAAGGAGTATAGCAATAGTATCGAACGAAAAATTTCTGTCTTAACGAATCGCACGTAGAGATATCGATAACACACATAGAGCTAATGGTATTTCATAACTAATCGATTGAGCAGCTGCTCGTAGACCACCCAAAAAGGAATATTTATTATTTGACCCATATCCGGACATAAGAAGTCCAATGGGAGCAATACTCGAAATAGCTATCCATAAAAAAACACCAATATTCAGATCAGATAAAACAAAGTTATAGCCAAAAGGCATTACCGAATAGCTTATTATAATGGATATGACTGATATGGATGGTCCTATACTGAATAAATGAATATTTCCTCTAGATGGAATAAGATTCTCTTTGAAAAGTAATTTTGTTCCGTCTGCTAGAGCTTGAAGAACTCCAAAAGGACCGGTGTATTCAGGTCCAATACGCTGTTGTATGCCGGCGGATATTTCTCTTTCTAACCATACAATTGCTAGTACACTTATTGTAATTCCCAATACAAGAATAAAAATAGGGGAAAATACCCATATAATTCCATATATCTCTTTAAAGGATTCCAATCTGAAAAAAAAATGCATATCTTGTATTTCTGTTATATCAATTATCATTTCAACGATCAACTTCTCCCATAATAATATCTATGCTACCTAGTATTGTCATAATATCTGCCAATTTCATTCTTTTAACTAATTGAGGAAGAATTTGCAAATTGATAAAACCTGGTGGACGAATTTTCCATCTCCAAGGAAAACCATTTTGATCTCCTATTAGAAAAATTCCTAATTCTCCCTTGGGGGCCTCAATTCTTACATAAAGTTCTTGTTTTGGCAATTCAAAAGTCGGAGACGGTTTTTTACTAATAAATCGATACTCAAAATCATTCCATTCTGGCTCTTTTTCTCTATCAAAGGAACGGATTTCAAAATTTTCATATGGCCCACCAGGAATTCCTTCCAAAGCCTGTTGAATAATTTTTATGGATTCCATCATTTCACCAATTCGAACTAAATAACGAGCTAATGAATCTCCTTCTTTTTGCCATTGAACTTCCCAATCAAATTCTTCGTAACATTCATAATTATCAATTTTACGTAAATCCCATTGTATTCCGGAAGCCCGAAGCATCGGTCCCGATAAACCCCAATTTATTACTTCCTTTCCATCAACAACCCCTACCCCTTCAACCCGTTCTAAAAAAATAGGATTTCGGGTAATAAGTTTTTGATATTCAGCAATCCTTGTTAAAAAATAATCGCAGAAATCAAAACATTTATCTATCCAACCATAAGGTAGATCAGTCGCTACCCCCCCAATACGAAAAAAATTATGCATCATTCTCATACCCGTCGCAGCTTCAAATAGATCATAAATTAATTCTCTTTCTCTGAAAATATAGAAGAAGGGGGTTTGTGCACCAATATCTGCCATAAAAGGTCCTAGCCATAGTAGGTGAGAAGCTATACGACTCAACTCCAACATAATTACTCGGATATAGCTGGCTCTTTTAGGTACTTGAATATTTCCCAATTGTTCTGGTCCGTTTACAGTTATTGCTTCTGTGAACATAGTAGCTAAATAATCCCAACGTGTTACATAAGGCAGATATTGTATAATTGTTCGATTTTCCGCTATTTTTTCCATTCCTCTGTGTAAATAACCCAATATTGGTTCACAATCAATAACATCTTCACCATCTAGAGTAACAATAAGTCGAAGAACACCATGCATTGATGGGTGGTGAGGGCCCATATTAACTATCATGAAGTCCTTTCTTGTAGTTAAGATATTCATCGGTTTTTCCTCGATTCATTCTTATATGAATCGCTTAAAAAAAAGTTCATCCAAATTCAAGATCTAATAAATCGAATAATTGAGAATTACTCTTCAATTTAACGAATTTTGGACTCCCGAATATCAAACTGATTTATTAATTTTTTATAACGTATTCTATCTTTCTTTGACAAATAAGACAGTAGTCGTTGCCGTTTTCCCAGAATTTTACGTAAACCTCTTTGAGATAAATAGTCTTTTCGGTGCAATTCAAAATGTGAAGTAAGTCTTCGTATTCTATTGGTAAAATGGAATACTTGAAATTCAACCGATCCCGGGTTTTTTTCTTTTTTTTCTTGTGAAATAACAGGTATAAATGCATTTTTTACCATAAAAAATTGAAAGTTTTTCCCCTCTCCTTGCTTTTTATAGATATTTTTATTGATCAGTAATAATAATTACACTAATTTTGAATTTTGTATATAAATCTGAATTTCCTTAATAATTTTTTTTTTACAATCAAATTAATTCTGATTAATTTAATCAATCCAATTTAAATAGAATTTAAATAGATATAAAAAAAGACTATTTTTATGGATTCACCACAAAAAAATTGTATACTTAAAAAATAAAAGAGGATTTCGTTGATTTTTTTTGGATCTAATGGATACTTCATTTAATTTATATCAATGCCACAATGCGTGTCTGTATTTATGTTATGTATATACCATATATATGAAGACAAATTTCGATTAACGAATTTTCAATCGAGGATACATATGTATTCTTACTATACTGAAACGGCTTCCATTATGGGTATAAAACCAATAGCGATTTATACAAGCCAAATCTTCTAATCGATAATTTGGCCAAAGAAAAATTTGGAAATTCATTAGTTTTTTTTTCTCTTTCTCAAGATATATATAGTTTTTAGTCAAAACTTGAAAACAATTATGGACTTTATTTTCATTATAAAATATTGTGTTTCTATGTATACTATTTATATTACTTGGATTTAAACAAATTAAAATTCTCAATTCTCTACGACGTCTAGCGGATAAAATATTTTCAGGAACAAGTAAATCCAAATTCTTTTTTTCTCTTACCTTTTGATCTCTTGTTCTTGTAATGTATTTATCCAAATTTGGATTATTAACATGACTTTTTTCTGGGTATTTTTGATAAGTTTTGCGTTTATTCTTATGAATTAATGAAAGACCCACGGTTTGATACATAAGAAATTGTTTCTTGTTTTTTTTAGACAAACGAACTGGTTCTATAACAAATATATCTTTTTTCATAAATTTTTTATTTTTTCTTAAGCCTTGAAGAATGAAATTCTTCTGATTTTGAATCATCATAATATCTAGACCTAGCTCTCCTCTTTGAATAGAGGCTATAGTAATTTCTCTTAAATTTTTCAATCTAATCAGGAGACAATATACTTTGACATTTTTAAATATTCTTTGACCTAAGAAATTCTTCCAGTTCAAATGTAAAATCAAAAAATTTCTTAGTAAGAAATTTAGTTCTGCCTCCATCTTGTTCTTGTCTTTCTTTTTCTTTATACCTTTAATATTCTTTTCATTGCCTGATCCTACAAAATCTTTTTCTTGGTTTGAGATAGGTATTTCAAGATTTATTTGATCGGCATATAATGCTTTTGCTCGATTTCGAGTCTCTAACTCCAATTCAAGAGATTTCTTTTTTTTCGATGGTCCATAGATATCGATTATTTTTTTCTTTCTAGTAATGTTATCTTTATTTTCACTAATATTTGGATTTACATTAAAATGTAAAAAAAGTAATTTGATTGGTATGATCCATGGGTTATCCCTATATGCATTATAAAATATCACAAATTTGGAAAAGAACCAAAATTCCGGATTCGATATGGAACGATTTAGTATTTCTATATTGATTCCCGGCCAATTGAAATGCTTTCTATCCAGGTTTTTTTCCATATCTATAATAGTGTCTTCCGCTATATAATTCGTGATAAAAATATTACCTATTATATCAAATAATTCGTTTTTATGCGCGTTGTAATTAGAATAAATTGCTTTATTTTTATTTGCTTGAAATAGGGATTTATATCCATAAATATATGAGTCTTTCTTATCCGCATAATTGATAAAATTATAGGATAAAAGATCATATCTATATTGTTTTCTAATTTTTTTTTTTTTTAATGCACCTACTTGTTGTTCTTTGTAAAGAATTAATAGGTTTTTTTTTTTTTCATATGAATTATATTTGGTTAAATCTTTATTTTGAGCTACGCGACATTCAGTGATCTTATTTTTCCATTTTTGGGGTACTAATCTGGACCATCTGTTTTGGGATAAGTCATATTGATAATGATCCTTTAACCAATTTGTCCATTGATTTATTACAGAATTGGGAAAGTTCTTATGTTTTAATTTCGAATGAAATATTCCCTGTACTCCAAAAAAAGAATCCTTTATTTCATTTTTAAGAAAAAAAAAATTTTCATGATATTCAAAAACAGATCTTAACTTATATATGTTAATAATTGGGGTTTGTAATAATTTTAAAAATACATAGGCTTGTGACAAAAAGGAGACGTCACAAGAATTCTGTGAATTTGTATTCCGAGTATTAAAATATTTGTGTATAATCGAAATAAAGCGAATTATATTTTGATTTGTTTTATCAGTTCTTTCTGCATTTGCTTCATTAGTGTAAATGAATTTATTCCATTTTTTTTTTGTTGATTCAAGAAAAAGTTGTGTATTGCTCCTAAGAATACAAATGATATATAGAAAGATATCTATGTATGTCCTTTTCATGAAAAATTTAAAAAAAGAATGTGATTTACGAGTAAATCGAACATTTCTTCTTCTTTGTAATATTTGCAAAATTTTTTTTTTTAATTCGATCCTTTTAATACCATAAGTAGTTTTGTTCGAATTCATATTTGTCTCTGAAATTACAAGCCCTCTTTTCTTTTTTTCTTTTTTCATTTTTTCGATTTTTTTTAAAACTGCTTTTCTTTTAGCATTCAGATCCTTTATTTTTTTTTTCACGGAATAATTTGCCGAATTTATAGATTGAATTGGAATGGTTGCTTCGGAAATCATTGGACTGTTGTTACCGATTGTTGAATCTTTTTTGCTTTCGCTCAATTCATCTATTTTTTTGAATTTAAATTTAATAAATAGAAATTTTGAAAATTGTTTTATTTTTTTAGTTAGAAATAGAATCCTTTTGAGAATACTTTTGATGATCCATTTTGCTTTTTCTTTTAAGATATTTAGAAACAATTTCAGTTTTTCACTTAAAGCTTTTAGAACTAGAAAAATGAAAAACTGAAATTGTTTCGTTTTTTTTTTTAGTTCTTTAAAAATAGGATTAAAAAATGAAAATCTATTTTTGGTAGAAGCAGAAAAGGGTAATTCGACTTCCGTTCCCCAAATTGTTAAAAAACAAAAGTTCTTTTTTTTCACCCCCCTTTTTTTCATTTGATCTTTTTTCCTTTCATTGGATCGTAGCTTAGATTTGTGCCAAGGTTTTAGACGAAAAGGAAATAATATCTTTATCTGAATACCGTCTGTTAGCCATTTTTTGGGAAATTCTCTTTCGGATAATTGAACGCCATTATACGTACATTTAATATATATTTCTCTTTTCCAATCCCTAAAATCTTCTGACCATTCGGGAAATTGAAAAAATAGTATACGAACAATATTTTTAATTATTATCAATGAAGGTAATATAATATATTTTCTAAGAATCGATTGGGTTATTAATAAAACACCCCTTATTACTTGAGCAAATATAATGCTATCCCAGGCTTCTGCTATTTCTATACGTTTTTTTTCCTCATTTTCTTTTTTTTTTTCCTCTTTTTTTTTCGAACTTTCTTTTGCTTTTTCCTCTGTATAATAAGAAATTTGAAATTCTGTCTTTTTTCGCATCCAACTTTTTAACAAAAAAAAGATTTTCATTGACTTGATACTATCAAAAGAAAAGAATAAAGGTTTCTCAATTTTATCCAAAAAAAGAGGGGAATGCACACTTTTTTGAAAAAATTTCCAAGTAACTGTTTTACGTCTTTGAGCACGTATAGATCCTTTTATTATGTCTCGCCGAAAATCCGATTGTTGTGAATAACGTATTAAAGCCAATTCGTTTTTTTTTTTTTTAGTATTATTCGTATTTCCAGTATTCCTATAAGTATTGTTTTTCTTAAAAAATTTTGATTTATTTAAAATGACTACACGTTTGCCTTTTCTAGAACGAATTTGATAACTCTCTGCTTCAATTTTTCCGTTCAGTTGTTCCAATTCGTCAATAAATTTGTATGACCATCGAGGAACTTTTTTACTGATTTCGTTTATTCTAATACATTCAGTTCTTTTTTGATTTACTATTGTTTTATCCTTCAAATCAGTTCTAATTGCATCGAATAATATTTGGATTATTTTTTTTTTTTCTTCTTCATCTTCCGAATCCATTTGTACTTGTTCATGTTCTGGAAATAAATAGAGTGCTTCAAAACTCAAGCTTGATACGGATTTTTGTAAAAATTTATGGATTGGATTCAAAAAAAAAAATTCAGTTACTAATGCTTTTCTATCAAATGTATTTATTTTCTCCTCCAATTCTTGATAATTACTATTATTATTTTGATAAATATTATTATTATTAATATAAAGAAGGATACCATGAATTTTATTTATCAAAATGTTATTTTTTTTGTAAGTTTTTTCATCTTGGATTCGTCGACGAAAGGATCTATTTAAGAAAGGATCATAAATTTTAGTTAAGTATTTTGTTTTAGTTTCATCATTACACAGTCGAATTCGGTTTTCCAATATATCCAGAGAAAGAAATTCCTTATCTATAACTTTTGCCCTATTTAGAAATTCATTGCTCAGTTTCTTTCTTTTTTCTTCATTAGTATACCTCCAATAATTAGATAATTCATCATAGGAAATTTTATCTCTTTCCAAGAGATAAATTTTTTTTTCCATCATTTTGTGAAAAGTTGATAAATTTGATGGATACGTAAAAGATATTCTTTCTTTTCCATCACTTTGGCAT